TTAGTTCATCCCACACGTACGCGTCATGGATATCCTGCTTTTCTATGTTATATAGATCTATATGTAACTATTGAGGGTCAAGATATTCTACATCATGTAAATATTCCACCCCAAAGTTTTATTTTAGTTAAAAATGATCAATATGTAGAATCAGAACAAGTGATTGCTGAGATTCGCGCGGAAGCATCTACCTTAAATTTTAAAGAGAGGGTTCGAAAACATATTTATTCTGACTCAGAGGGAGAAATGCACTGGAGTACCGCTGTATACCATGCACCCGAATATACATATGGTAATGTTCATCTCTTACCAAAAACAGGGCATTTGTGGATATTAGCAGGAGTTCCATACAGATCCAGTATAGCGCCCCTTTCGCTCTACAAGGATCAAGATCAAATAAATATTCATTCTCTTTCTGCCGAACGAAAATCTATTTCTAATCTTTCAGTGACGAAGGATCAAGTGATACACAAATTGTTTAGGTTGGATCCTTATGGTAAAAAGGGGGAGGGGGCTCTTGATTATTCCGGACCTGATCGAATCCTATGTAACGGCCAGTATAATTTCATATATCCTGCCATTCTCGACGATAATTCCGATTTATTGGCAAAGAGGCGAAGAAATAGATTAATCATTCCATTACAATCGAATCAAGAAAAAAAAGAACAAATATCCCGCTCGGGTATCTCGATTGAAATACCCATAAACGGCATTTTCCGTAGAAATAGTATTCTTGCTTATTTCGACGATCCCCGATACAGAAGAAAGAGTTCCGGAATTACTAAATACGGGACTCTAGAGGTGGATTCAATCGTCAAAAACGAGGATTTGATTGAGTATCGAAGAACAAAAGAATTGTGGCCAAAATGCCAAATGAAAATGGATCGATTTTTTTTCATTCCCGAGGAAGTGCATATATTACCCGGATCCTCTTCCATAATGGTACGGAACAATAGTATCATTGGAGTAGATACACGAATTACTTTCAATATAAGAAGCCGGGTAGGTGGATTGGTCCGAGTGGAGAAAAAAAAAAAAAAGATTGAACTCAAAATATTTTCTGGGGATATCCATTTTCCTGCAGAGACAGATACGATATCCTGGCACAGCGGCATCTTAATACCACCGGGAACGAGAAAAAAAAATTCTAAGGAATCTAAATCTAAAAATTTGAAAAATTGGATCTATGCCCAACGGATCACACCTACAAAAAAAAAGTATTTTGTTTTAGTTCGACCCGTAGTCACATATGAAACAGCGGGCGGGATAAATTTAGCAACGCTTTTTCCCCGCGATCCCTTGCAGGAAAGGGATAATGTGCAACTTCGAGTTGTCAATTATATCCTTTATGGAAATGGCAAACCCATTCGCGGAATTTCTCACACAAATATTCAATTAGTTCGAACTTGTTTAGTATTGAATTGGGACCAAGACAAAAAAGATTCTTCTATAGAGGAGGTTCATGCGTCCTTTGTTGAGGTAAGGGTAAATGATCTGATTCGAGATTTCATAAGAATGGACTTAGTCAAGTCCTCTATTTCGTATACCAGAAAAAGGAATGATCCGGCAGGTTCGGGATGGATCCCCACTAATGGATCAGATCGCACCCATCTCCATCCTTTTTATTCCAAGGCAAGGATTAAACAATCATTTACCCGTCATCAAGGAACTATTCGTACGTTGTTGAATAGAAATAAGGAATGCCAATCTTTGATAACTTTGTCATCATCTAATTGTTCCCGAATCGGTCCATTCAACGCTTTGAAATATAACAACAGTGTGAGAAAAAAATCAAATAAAAGCGATACGCGACTTACAACAATTAGGAATTCGTTGGGTCCCTTAGGAATTGTCCCTAAAATTAGGAATTTTTTTTCATTTTCCTATTTAATAACTCATAATCAGATCTTGATAAATAAACATTTGCTGCTTGACAATTTAAAACAGACTTTCCAAATACTTAAATATTATTTAATGGATGAAAGGGGGCGGATTTATAATCCCGATCCATGCAGTAACATGATTTTGAATCCATTCAATTGGAATTGGTCTTTTCTCCATCACGATTATTGTGAAGAAACATCGACAATAATAAGCCTTGGACAGTTTTTTTGTGAAAATGTATGTATGTCTAAATATGGGCCCTATCTAAAGTCGGGGCAGGTTTTAATTGTTCATGTTGACTCTTTAGTAATAAGATCCGCAAAGCCCTATTTGGCTACTCCAGGAGCAACCGTGCATGGCCATTATGGGGAAATCCTTTACGAAGGAAATACATTAGTTACATTTCTATATGAAAAATCGAGATCTAGTGATATAACGCAAGGTCTTCCAAAAGTAGAACAGGTGTTAGAGGTTCGTTCGATTGATTCAATATCAATGAACTTAGAAAAACGGGTTGAAGGTTGGAGGGAACGTATAACAAGAATTCTTGGGATTCCTTGGGGATTCCTGATTGGCGCTGAGCTAACCATAGCGCAAAGTCGTATATCTTTGGTTAATAAGATTCAAAAGGTTTATCGATCCCAGGGAGTGCAGATACATAATAGGCATATAGAAATTATTGTACGTCAAATAACATCAAAAGTGTTGGTTTCAGAAGATGGAATGTCGAATGTTTTTTCACCTGGCGAATTAATTGGATTGTTGCGCGCGGAACGAACGGGGCGCGCTTTGGAAGAAGCGATCTGTTACCGAGCCGCCTTATTGGGAATAACGAGGGCGTCGCTGAATACTCAAAGTTTCATATCTGAAGCGAGTTTTCAAGAAACGGCTCGGGTTTTAGCAAAAGCCGCTCTACGAGGTCGTATCGATTGGTTGAAAGGCCTGAAAGAGAATGTTGTTCTGGGGGGTATGGTACCCGTTGGTACCGGATTCAAAGGATTAGTGCACCGTTTAAGTCAACACAACAACATTTCTTTGGAGATCGAAAAGAAGAATCTATTCGAGGGGGACATGGGAGATATTTTGTTCCACCACAAAGAATTATTTGATTCTTGCACCCCCCCAAAATTTCACGATACATCAGAACAATCATTTACAAAACAATAATTTACAGGATTTACGGATTCCTAAGAGCAGATTCATTCTTTCTTTATAATTTCATTTTAACTAGCGGGTCCGTTCTTTTGTAAAAAAAAAAAAAATAATGAATAGAAAGGAATTAATGGCTTGGACCGTGTATCATCATTCAATCTCCGGTAGAAAGGTTCCATCGGAACAATTTTTTATTTCAGGGTACCTCGTCTTAAAAAAAGAGGAAGTGGGGGGAGAAATGACAAGAAGGTATTGGAACATCCATTTGGAAGAGATGATGGAAGCAGGAGTTCATTTTGGTCATGGTACTAAGAAGTGGAATCCTAGAATGGCACCTTACATCTCTGCAAAGCGTAAAGGTATTCATATTACAAACCTTACTAGAACTGCTCGTTTTTTATCAGAAGCTTGTGATTTAGTTTTTGAGGCAGCAAGGCGGAAAAAACAATTCTTAATCGTTGGTACAAAAAAGAAAGCGGCCGATTTAGTAGCATCGGCCGCAATAAGGGCTCGATGTCATTATGTTAATAAAAAATGGCTTGGTGGTATGTCAACGAATTGGTCCACTACGGAAACAAGACTTCGTAAGTTTAATGACTTGAGAGCGGAACAAAAGGCGGGAAGACTCAAACGTCTTCCGAAAAGAGAGGCAGCAATGTTGAAAAGACAATTATCTCATTTGCAAACATACCTGGGCGGCATCAAATATATGGAGGGGTTGCCTGATATTGTAATCGTCGTTGATCAGCAAGAAGAATATACGGCTCTTCGAGAATGTGTCACTTTGGGAATTCCAACAATTTGTTTAATCGATACAAATTGTGACCCAGATCTTGCAGATATTTCGATTCCAGCCAATGATGACGCTAGAGCTTCAATTCGATTAATTCTTAACAAATTAGTATCCGCAATTTGTGAAGGTCGTTCTAGCTATATAAGAAATCGTTGAGCAATAATACGATAAGTCAATTACTTCGCGAATTCCATAGATTTATGGAATCGGTTACGATATCCTGAATATCAAAAAAGAGATAAAAATGACTGGGTATCCGAACAATTCAATGAATTTAAGGTAGGCGAATCGATAAAGAGATGGTTGAATCAAAATAATTCCTTTTTAAGTTCTTTTTCTGTCAGAGGGCAATATGAATGTTCTACCATGTTCCATCAACACACTAAAAGGGTTATACGATATATCCGGTGTAGAAGTAGGCCAACATTTCTATTGGCAAATAGGAGGTTTCCAAGTACATGCCCAAGTACTTATTACTTCTTGGTTCGTAATTGCTATCTTATTAGGTTCCGCGACTATCGCTGTTCGGAATCCACAAACCATTCCGACCGACGGTCAGAATTTTTTCGAATATGTCCTTGAATTCATTCGAGACTTGAGCAAAACCCAAATTGGAGAAGGGTATGGTCCTTGGGTTCCTTTTATTGGAACTATGTTCTTATTTATTTTTGTTTCCAACTGGTCCGGGGCTCTTTTACCTTGGAAAATCATACAGTTACCTCATGGGGAGTTAGCCGCACCCACGAATGATATAAATACTACTGTTGCTTTAGCTTTACCCACGTCCGTAGCATATTTCTATGCAGGTCTTACAAAAAAAGGATTGGGTTATTTCGGTAAATATATTCAACCAACTCCAATCCTTTTACCAATTAACATCCTAGAAGATTTCACAAAACCCTTATCACTTAGTTTTCGACTTTTTGGTAATATATTGGCGGATGAATTAGTCGTTGTTGTTCTTGTTTCTTTAGTACCTTCAGTAGTTCCTATACCTGTCATGTTCCTTGGATTATTTACAAGTGGTATTCAAGCTCTAATTTTCGCAACTTTAGCTGCGGCTTATATAGGGGAATCCATGGAGGGTCATCATTGACGATCTTTCAAAAATGGGCGGTTAAGATAAGCTATTTTGTAACCGATATAGATAGATACAATAACTATAGGGTATAGAAGAGTAGTAGTCAAAAAGATTACGATATTCTATTATGGAATTCGATTGTCAAAAAGGAACAAGATCGAAAAAAGAGTTTTCCTAATATTTAATATTTATGTTTGACTCATCCGTGTCATACCTCAAATATTTGATTTCATTCAACTCAAGGATTGATCAAAATTCGAATGAATTGCATGCAATTGGATCTCAAATATTGTATTGATATGTAAGGACCCAGACTAACGAATTCGTCCGTTTGTATTCATGCTTGTATTAATGCGGTATAATAATAAAAGGAAACCAATAAAGAATTTACAAACTAGACTCATAAAAAGGGGGGGTTAGGGGTGGGACCGAACAGGGTATATGGAATTTAATGCCTAGAAGCCCATTCTTCTGTCTGTATTTTCAAAGAATTCTTCTAGAATCGGGTTTGAATAGAATATAAGATGTGCATTTTTTGTTTACGTTATGGAAGAAAGCCATGTATATGTGATATTTACTAGTTATATATGAACTATACTATTCATATATCTTATTGACTTTCCTTTCCTAACCCACCGTGAGTTTAGATAGGAATTACAATAACAATAGAAGTCCTTCTGTTTCGTCGGGGCCGAATGAATAAACAGATGAAATCAAGCATAAGCATATAGAAGATAAAGAGTGCAGAATTGAAAGAATGGTTCGGAACAAATAAATGAAATGGAAGAACTAGGTCCTTATGGATTGATAAAGACTCCATGGACAGGAACGAAAACGCGAGATCTAAGCAGTTCTGCTCATTCAATAATCTCATTACTTTAATTTAGAGTTCCTAGTTCGTTCGGCTGGATGGATCTTCGGAATAATAAGTCATCATTCCTTGATTGCTTGTATCATTAACCATTTCTTTATTTTTATACGAGGAGCTTACCATGAATCCACTGATTTCCGCCGCTTCCGTTATTGCTGCTGGATTGGCTGTAGGGCTGGCTTCTATTGGACCTGGAGTTGGTCAAGGCACTGCTGCGGGCCAAGCCGTAGAAGGTATCGCGAGACAGCCAGAAGCAGAGGGTAAAATACGAGGTACTTTATTGCTTAGTCTGGCTTTTATGGAAGCTTTAACAATTTATGGACTGGTCGTGGCATTAGCCCTTTTATTTGCAAATCCCTTTGTTTAATCCTAGAAATGTGAAAGTCTTTATTTTGTCTTTCTTATTTTATTACCTTGGATTTGTTGCTTTATTTTATTTTTCGAATTATTTCAAGATTTCACTCCTACAATAACTTTAACTTATTCGTTGAGATAATACCCCGTGGGAAGGACTCATTTGAGAATCAGGAATTCACGGATCCACTCGCTTTCTTCCTTCCCGTTCTCGGTACAATCCAATGTAAACCCCTCCCTTTTTAGTAAGCTAAGCGTTTCAACCAACGAACGAGGTATTTCACAATGGATATGAGACCTGGGACCTAATTCTAAATAAGTATTTTCTTTTTTTTTTGTTGGGGGGGGGGACAAATAAGAAAATCGAAAGAATCAAAAAAAAAAAAATGAATAGAATAAAAAAAGTAAAGCAAAAGGGGCGAAGTAATAAAAAAAGAACTCTGTTCAATTGAGTCCTATTTATAAGAGGAGATCCTATGAAAAATGTAACCGATTCTTTCGTTTCCTTGGGTCACTGGCCATCCGCCGGGAGTTTCGGGTTTAATACCGATATTTTAGCAACAAATCCAATAAATCTAAGTGTAGTCCTGGGTGTATTGATTTTTTTTGGAAAGGGAGTGTGTGCGAGTTGTTTATTTCAAGAATAAGCTGGATCTAACCAGCTGCACTTTATTCTTTAATCACTAGGAAAGAAGGGTGCACGATCTCGCGAATTACTTCTGAATAGATTAAGAAATCATATGTACGAACCATAGCCTTTCGTGATTCATTGGTAAATAAACTTTGATTCTCTATTAACCAATAATAGGGGAACCTAAACATGGTTAAAGCTAAATTGTTTGAAGTCTGGGCGCAACATGGGTGCTCTTTCTACCGCTATGTTAGTATGGAGATGGTTTCAAAATGAATAGTTGCATTTTATCCGATATAGAACACTCATATGGATAAAATGATTTGAACCCTTTACTGGAACTGGAAAAATGGGAATCCCATCCCATTTTATCCAATGCGGAATTGACGACCTATGTATAAAGTAAGCGGAATTTTTGGATTTGAAGAAAAAGAAACAACTTTGCCGATAATTACAGATTTTTTGTCTGGTCGGAAGAGTCCTCCGAATATTCTGGTCTTGGATCAACGATCCCTTTCCATATTTGGGAATCCGAACAGAGAAGAGAGGATATGCTCATTCCATAAATAAAAAAGAGATATGGGAAGGCCCCGCAAGTAAGTGAGCGTGAGAGCCAAATGAATTGAAAGATTCATGTTTGGTTCGGGAAGAGATCATGGAATTTTGGAAATGAATGAGAAGATAATCTACTTTCATTAAGTGATTTATTAGATAATCGAAAACAGAGAATTTTG